ATAAACTTTGATAGTCCTTTGTGGATCCGGTGGCGACTAGATCAACGCATTATTTCATCAAGAGAAGTTCCTATCGAAGTTCACTACGAATCTTTGGGTACCTATCATGAAATTTATGGACATTATCTAGTAATAAGAAGTACAAAAAAAGAAATTCGTTCTATATACATTCGAACCACTTTTGGTCATATTTCTTTTTATCGAGAAATTGAAGAAGCTATACAAGGTTTTTGCCATGCCTATTCATATGATATCTAATGATATAGATGGTTGGTATCTAAGATAAGCAAATTTATGATATCGGTGTAAATTCAGGTGTTCACAATTTAACCAGAATCATACATAGTTTTTAATTTGTATGCAAATAAAGATAAAGAAAAGGAAGTTTTCCAATCATTGACTCAAACCCATTGTCGAACCGAATCCCACTGAGTGAAATATGGAGGTACCTATGGCAGAACGGGCCAATCTAGTCTTTCACAATAAAGTGATAGGTGGAACTGCCATTAAACGACTTATTAGCAGATTAATAGATCACTTTGGAATGGCATATACATCGCATATCTTGGATCAAGTAAAGACTCTGGGATTCCGTCAAGCTACGACTACATCCATTTCATTAGGAATTGATGACCTTTTAACAATACCTTCGAAAGGATGGCTAGTCCAAGATGCTGAACAACAAAGTTTGATTTTTGAAAAACATCATCATTATGGGAATGTACATGCAGTAGAAAAATTACGCCAATCTATTGAGATATGGTATGCTACAAGTGAATATTTGCGACAAGAAATGAATCCTAATTTTAGGATGACCGACCCCTTTAATCCAGTCCATATAATGTCTTTTTCAGGAGCTAGAGGAAATGCATCTCAAGTACACCAATTAGTGGGTATGAGAGGATTGATGTCGGATCCACAAGGACAAATGATTGATTTACCTATTCAAAGCAATTTACGCGAAGGACTCTCTTTAACAGAATATATAATTTCTTGCTATGGAGCCCGGAAAGGAGTTGTAGATACTGCTGTACGAACTTCAGATGCTGGATATCTTACACGCAGACTTGTTGAAGTGGTTCAACACATTGTTGTACGTCGAACAGATTGCGGTACCATTCGAGGAATTTCGGTGAATACCCAGAATGGAATGATGCCGGAAAGAATTTGGATACAAACATTAATTGGTCGTGTATTAGCAGACGATATATACAGAGGTTCACGATGCATTGCCGTTCGAAATCAAGATATTGGAATTGGACTTATCAATCGATTTAAAACCTTTAAAACACAACCAATATCTATCCGAACCCCCTTTACCTGTAGAAATACATCTTGGATCTGTCGATTGTGTTATGGCCAAAGTCCTACTCATGGCCACTTAGTGGAATTAGGAGAAGCTGTAGGTATTATTGCGGGCCAATCAATAGGAGAACCGGGCACTCAACTAACATTAAGAACTTTTCATACTGGCGGAGTATTCACAGGAGGTACTGCAGAACATGTGCGAGCACCTTCTAATGGAAAAATAAAATTCAACGAGGATTTGGTTCATCCTACACGTACACGTCATGGGCATCCTGCTTTTCTATGTTATATAGACTTGTATATAACTATTGAAAGTGGTGATATTATACATAATGTGATTATTCCACCAAAAAGTTTTCTATTAGTTCAAAATAATCAATATGTAAAATCAGAACAAGTGATTGCCGAGATTCGCGCAGGAACATACACTTTGAATTTAAAAGAAAAGGTTCGAAAACATGTATATTCTAACTTAGAAGGAGAAATGCATTGGAGTACTGATGTATACCATGCATCAGAATTTAGATACAGTAATGTCCATATCTTACCAAAAACAAGTCATTTATGGATATTATCAGGAAGATCATACAGGTCCGGTTCAGTCTCTTTTTCACTCCGAAAAGATCAAGATCAAATGAAGATGCATTATCTTTCTACTGGGGAAGAAGATAGTTCTAACCTTTTAGTAAGGAATGATCAAGTAAGACATAAATTATTTCGTTTCAATTCTTCTGATCTAAAAGAAAGAAGGATTTCAGATTATTCCATATTTAATCAAATCATATGTATAGATCATTGTAATTTTGCACACCCTGCTATTTTCCATCATACTACGGATTTATTAGCAAAGAGGCGAAGAAATAGATTCATCATTCCATTTTCATTCCAATCGATTCAAGAACGAGACAAAAAACGAATGTTAGCTTCCAATATCTCGATTGAAATACCAATCAATGGTATTTTTCGTAGAGATAGTATTCTCGCTTATTTTGATGATCCTCAATACAGAACACAGAGCTCAGGAATTACTAAATATAGGACTATAGGAATAAATTCCATTTTTAAAAAAGAGGATTTTTTAATTGAGTATAGAGGAGTTAAAGAATTTAAGACAAAATACCAAATCAAAGTGGATCAATTTTTTTTCATTCCCGAGGAAGTGCATATTTTATCAGAATCTTCTTCCATAATGGTACGGAACAATAGTATCGTTGAAGTAGATACACCAATCACTTTAAATATAAGAAGTCGAGTAAGGGGGTTGGTCCGAGTGGAGAAGAAAAAAAAAAAGATTGAATTAAAAATATTTTCTGGGGATATCCATTTTCCGGGAGAAATGGATAAAATATCCCGACACAGTGCCATCTTGATACCACCAGGAACGGTAAAAAACAATTTAAAGGAATCAAAAAAAATGAAAAATTGGATCTATGTCCAATGGATCACAATTACAAAAAAAAAGTATTTTGTTTTGGTTCGACCCGTCATTTTATATGAAATAGGGAATGGTATCAATTTAGTAAAACTTTTTCCCCAAGATATGTTTCAGGAAAGAGATAATCTGGAACTTAAAGTTATTAATTATATTCTTTCTGGAAATGGAAAATCAATTCGGGGAATTTCGGATACAAGTATTCAATTAGTTCGGACTTGTTTAGTCTTAAATTGGGATCCAGACAAAAAATTTTCTTCTATCGAAAATGCGCATGCTTCTTTTGTTGAAGTAAGTACAAATGGTTTGGTTCGATATTTCTTAAGAATTGACTTAGTGAAATCCCATATTTCATATATAAGAAAAAGGAATGATCCGGCCAATTCGGGATTTTTCTTGGATCATGAGTCGGATCGGACCAACATCAATCCATTTTTTTCCATTGATTCGAAGAAAAAAATTCAACAATCACTTAGCCAAAATAACGGAACTATTCGTATGTTGTTGAATAGAAATGAGAAATACCGCTCTTTGATAATTTTGTCATCATTTAATTGTTTTCAAACACGATCATTCAATGAGGGAAAATATTACAATGGGATAAAAGAAGGAATTAATAAAATTCAAAGAGATCCTATAATTCCAATTAATAATTCGTTAGGTCCTTTAGGAATAGCCTTTCAAGTTGCAAATTTGGATTTTTACCGTTTAATAACTCATAATCAGATCTCGATAAATCCAAATTTGCAACTTGATAAATTAAAAGAAACTTTTCAAGTATTAAGATATTATTTAATGGACGAAAACGAGAGAATTTCTAAACCGGATATATGTAGTAACACCGTTTTCAATCCATTCTTTTTGAATTGGCATTTTCTCCATCATAATTATTGTGAAAAACCGTTTACAATAATAAGTCTTGGTCAATTTATTTGTGAAAATGTATGTATAGTTCAAACGAAAAATGCACCACACCTAAAATCAGGTCAAGTTCTAACAGTTCAAATGGATTCTGTAGGAATAAGATCGGCTAACCCTTATTTGGCGACTCCAGGAGCAACTGTTCACGGCCATTATGGAGAAATACTTTCTGAAGGAGATATATTAGTTACATATATATATGAAAAATCGAGATCTGGTGATATAACACAGGGTCTTCCAAAAGTAGAACAGGTATTAGAAGTTCGTTCGATTGATTCAATATCGATGAACCTAGAAAAGAGAGTTGATACTTGGAACGGTCATATAACAAGAATTCTTGGCATTCCTTGGGGATTCTTGATTGGTGCTGAGCTAACTATAGCGCAAAGTCGTATTTCTTTGGTTAATAAAATTCAAAAAGTTTATCGATCCCAGGGAGTTCACATCCATAATAGACATCTAGAAATTATTGTGCGTCAAATAACATCAAAAGTATTGGTTTCAGAAGATGGAATGTCTAATGTTTTTTCGCCCGGTGAACTAATTGGATTATTGCGAGCCGAACGAGCTGGGCGTGCCTTAGAAGAGGCGGTTTGCTACCGAGTTCTATTACTAGGAATAACAAAAACATCTCTGAATACTCAAAGTTTCATATCTGAAGCAAGTTTTCAAGAAACTGCTAGAGTTTTAGCAAAAGCCGCTCTTCGGGGTCGTATAGATTGGTTGAAAGGTCTGAAAGAGAACGTTGTTTTAGGGGGAATGATACCTGTTGGTACCGGATTCAAAAGAATAATGCACCGTTCAAAGACAAGGCCAAGGCAATATAACAAGATTACTTTGGAAACAAAAAAAAATAATTTATTTGAGGATCAAATGAGAGATATTTTGTTTCACCACAGAGAATTATTTTTTGGCTTCATTTCAAAGAATTTTTGCGATACATCAGAGCAATCTAGGATTTAATAATCCCTAAGGGCTCCGTCATTTTATTTTGTAATTGATTTTGTAATAAAATCAAAAGGTAATAAAGATAATAATCATATTATTTAAATTAAATAGAAAAAAATGGCCTGATCATGTATCAATGGCCAATCTTCGGTAGAATAAAAGGTTCCTTCGGAACACTTATTTATTTCTATTTCAGTATACACGGTCTCTTTCTTTCATTTCCTAATAAAAAAAAAAATTGGATTGGAAATGAAAGAAAAGTGGGGGATTAATCTAAATGACAAAAAGATATTGGAACATAATTTTGGAAGAGATGATGGAAGCTGGAGTTCATTTTGGCCACGGTACTAGAAAATGGAATCCTAAAATGTCACCTTATATATCTGCAAAGCGTAAGGATATTCATATTACAAATCTTATTAGAACTGCTCGGTTTTTATCAGAAGCTTGTGATTTAGTTTTTGATGCAGCAAGTATGGGAAAACAATTCTTAATTGTTGGTACAAAAAAAAAAGCAGCGGATTCAGTAACGCGGGCTGCAATAAGAGCTCGGTGTCATTATGTTAATAAAAAATGGCTCGGCGGTATGTTAACGAATTGGTATACTACAGAAACACGACTTCAAAAGTTCCGGGACTTGAGAACACAACAAAAGACGGGGAGACTCAACAGTTTTCCAAAAAGGGATGCTGCTATATTGAAGAGACAATTAGCTCATCTGGAAACATATCTCGGCGGCATTAAATATATGACACGGTTACCTGATATTGTAATAATCGTCGATCAACAAGAAGAATATACGGCTCTTCGAGAATGTAGAACTTTGGAAATTCCAACAATTTCTTTAATCGATACAAATTGTGACCCGGACTTCGCCGATATTTCGATTCCAGCTAATGATGATGCTATAGCCTCAATTCGATTAATTCTTAATAAATTAGTATTTGCTATTTGTGAAGGTCGTTCTAGCTATATAAGAAATTCTTGATTAATAATAAGAGAAATTATTTGAGTTGGTTGGAGGGACTCATAGATTTAGGAAATCGGTTACTATACTACTAATAAATTAAATTGCATAAAAAATAGAAATATATATATATAATATATATATACATAAAATATATATATATACAAGATCCTGTTGGTTAAGTAAGGATTAGAAATTCTCTTCATTTTGATTATTAGCGATATAAAGAAGAAACGAAAATTATATGTGATTAATCCTGGTATTCAAAATCAAAAAGGAGATGTTTGAATTAAAATAATTCCCTTTCAAGTTCTTATTTTTTAGAGGGCGGGACAATATGAATGTTTTATTATGTTCTATCAACACATTAAAAAGATTATACGATATATCTGCTGTGGAAGTCGGGCAACATTTCTATTGGCAAATAGGGAGTTTCCAAGTGCATGCCCAAGTACTTATTACTTCTTGGGTTGTAATTGCTATCTTGCTAGTTTCAGCCATTCTAGTTATTCGAAATCTGCAAACCATTCCGACTTTTGGTCAGAATTTCTTTGAATATGTTCTCGAATTCATTCGAGACGTGAGCAAAACTCAGATTGGAGAAGAATATGGTCCGTGGGTTCCATTTATTGGAACTATGTTTCTATTTATTTTTGTTTCTAATTGGTCCGGGGCTCTTTTGCCTTGGAAAATAATACAATTACCTCACGGGGAGTTAGCTGCACCCACAAATGATATAAATACTACTGTTGCATTAGCTTTACTTACGTCAGTTGCATATTTCTATGCGGGTCTTTCAAAAAAAGGATTAGCTTATTTTAGTAAATACATCCAACCAACTCCAATCCTTTTACCGATTAACATCTTAGAAGATTTTACAAAACCCTTATCCCTTAGTTTTCGACTTTTTGGAAATATACTAGCTGATGAATTAGTAGTTGTTGTTCTTGTTTCTTTGGTACCTTTAGTAGTTCCTATACCTGTCATGTTCCTTGGATTATTTACAAGCGGTATTCAAGCTCTAATTTTTGCTACTTTAGCTGCGGCTTATATAGGTGAATCCATGGAAGGCCATCATTGACTATTTTTTTCTAAAAAATAGTTTTTTTTTGATTTAGTTTGCTGCACATATACTGTGGCTCAAGATAACCTATTTAGGAAACATCAATAAATATTAAATATATAGAAAAGAAAAACATTTTGAAAATTTGCAATAAAAAAAAAAAAATAGAGTAGGAGTGAGGGGGATCCAACTGGGTGTATATAATCTAATCACTATAAGACAAATCTTTCTTTCTTTGTTTTGGAGGTTTCAAAAAATGATTCGAATCTAATTGAATCTAAAACACAAATAGTTGGTTTACAGCATGGAAGAAACCTCTGTATATGTGATATTATATATGAACTAACCATATATTTAAAATTACCCCACTACTACTGTAAATTTCTATAGGGATTAAAAAAACAAAGCCCTTCCGTTTCATCTCTAATTGTGAATTGAATATTCAATGACTAAAAAATTCAATAAAAAACGAAGAATTCAAAGAATGGTTCAAAACTTAAGTTAATATAAGAATAAAGGTTATACCTAGTTCCAAAACAACTTGGTAGGTAGAAACGAAAAAAGAAATTTTGAAGTAATTCATATAGTTCAATAACTATTACTATTTCAATTTAGGAATTTTTCTTAATTACTTTAACTGAATAAATCTTGGTAATTGCATAATTAAGTCATAATTTATTGGTTGATTATATCATTAACTATTTCTTTATTTTATATTTTGGTTACGAGGAACTTATTATGAATCCAATTATTTCTGCTGCTTCCGTTATTGCTGCTGGCTTGGCCGTAGGGCTTGCTTCTATTGGACCTGGGGTTGGTCAAGGCACTGCTGCAGGGCAAGCTGTAGAAGGGATTGCACGACAACCAGAGGCAGAGGGAAAAATACGTGGTACTTTATTGCTTAGTCTGGCTTTTATGGAAGCTTTAACAATTTATGGGCTGGTTGTAGCATTAGCGCTTTTATTCGCTAATCCTTTTGTTTAATCCTATAATCCTAAAAAAAAATAGAAAAATAATTGGTTGGTCTTGCTTTTTCAAATTATATTGTGATTTCACTCCTACAATTATTCGTTCGGGCAAGAACACAGGTGAAGGACTAATTGAAGGGTGAAGAATTCATATACTGATTACTGATTCGCCTTCTTTTCTTTTTTAGTCCAATGAACCCCCTTTAAATTCTTTAAATTTAAAGAAAATCTTTCGAAAGTGTTAAAACTAGAGAGATTTTGCAATTGACATGACATAAGAACTCGTATCTAATTCTAATAAGTATCATTCTTATAGAAAATCTTCCAATTGATGGAACAATTCAAATAATATATATATATTAACATTATTATATTATTAGTATTTATATTTATTACTCTATCTATTTTGAATTAATTATTAGTAAGGTATAGTATGAAATTTGCATTCTATATATATAGAATAAAAATTTCATATAAAATATGAAATATAAAAAATAATTAAGAAATCAAATAAAAAATAGGAATCGTAGAAAGATAATTAGTCTATTCATAAGAGGAGATGAGATCATATGAAAAATATAACCGATTCTTTCCTTTGTTTGGGCTATTGGCCATTCGCCGGAAGTTTCGGGTTTAATACCGATATTTTAGCAACAAATCCAATAAATCTAAGTGTAGTGTTAGGTGTATTGATTTTTTTTGGAAAGGGAGTGTGTGCGGGTTGTTTATTTCAAAGAATAGATTGGATCCAACCAAACTGCACATTTTTCGTTATAACTAAGAAAATGTACATAATATCGCGAATTACTTCTGAATTAATTAAATTTTTTCAATAATTAAAGAAAAAATATTTAAGAACCATAGCATTTCGTGATTTATTGGTAAATCCACTTTGATTCTCTATTAACCAATAATATTGGACTATTACCATGGTTAAACCGAGTAGTTTGAAGTCTAGACGCAGTGTAGTACTCTTTCTACCACTATGTTAATACAGAAATGAAATGGTTTCAATAAAATTATTCGAATTTTTTTTTTTCGATATAAAACACTCATGTCGATAAAATGTCTTGAATCCTCTTTACGTTGAAAAAGGTGAATTTAATCCCGCCTTTTATACAATGCGTAATAGATGACCTATGTAAAAATTAATTAATATGTATAAATTAATTAATAAGAATTCTTTGGATTTGAAGAAAAAACAAAACAACTTTGCTGACATATATATTTGTTTGGTCAGAAGAATCCTCCGAATATTCTGGTCTTAGATTGATAATTGTTTTAAATATAAATATTTGAAAAATATAAATTATAGAAGAGAGGATAGGCTCATTACATAAAAAAATAGGGAAATTTCCCATAAGTAATTGGGTGTGAGAGCCAAATGAATCGAAAGATTCATGTTTGGTTCGGGAAGAGATCATAGACATTTTGAAATGAATGGAAAGAGAGTCTACTTTCATTAAGTGATTTATTAGATAATCGAAAACAGAGAATCTTGAGAACTATTCGAAATTCAGAAGAACTACGGGAAGGGGCCATTGAACAGCTGGAAAAAGCCCAGGCCCGCTTAAGGAAAGTCGAAACGGAAGCAGATCGGTTTCGGGTGAATGGCTATTCTGAAATAGAACGAGAAAAACAGAATTTAATTAATTCAATTTACATGACTTTGGAACAATTAGAAAATTACAAAAATGAAGCCATTCATTTTGAACAACAAAGAGTGATTAATCAAGTCCGACAGCGGGTTTTACAACAAGCCTTACAGGGAGCTCTAGGAACTCTAAATAGTTGCTTAAACAACGAGTTACATTTGCGTACTGTCAATGCTAATATTGGAATCTTTGGGGCGATGAAAGAAAAAAATAATTGATTAGTCTTTCTATTTTAATATAGAGTATAGGTATTATTTTTTTTTCTTCTAAAAAAAAATTAAATTAAGAAATTTTCATGGTAACCATTCGTGCAGATGAAATTAGTAAAATTATACGTGAACGCATTGAGCAATATAATACCGAAGTAAAAATTGTAAATACGGGTACCGTACTTCAAGTAGGCGACGGTATTGCTCGTATTTATGGTCTTGATGAAGTAATGGCTGGTGAATTAGTGGAATTTGAAGAGGGTACTATAGGCATTGCTTTGAATTTGGAATCCAAAAATGTTGGTGTTGTATTAATGGGTGATGGTTTGCTGATACAAGAGGGAAGTTCGGTAAAAGCAACAGGAAGAATTGCTCAGATACCTGTAAGTGAGGCTTATTTGGGTCGTGTTATAAATGCTTTAGCTAAACCTATTGATGGTCGAGGAGAAATTTCAGCTTCGGAATCTCGGTTAATCGAATCTCCCGCTCCCGGTATTATTTCGAGACGTTCCGTATACGAGCCTCTCCA